TCCGTCTTTTCTATCAAATCGATCATAACCACTACCTACATTCCACGAAATTGTGCACCACAAATAGGAGCTAATAAAAAGACCCGCGATCCCATAGAAAGACATCACAATTCCTTGTGGAAAAAAAACTATTTCCTGAGACGGAAATAAAGATATCAAATTTCTACCAAGATAACTCGAGGTTCCAACCAACAAGAATCCTAATGAACCTAAAAAAAGGATAACAGCCCAGCAGAAATTACTTGTTTTTCGAGCCCCCGTTATAGGTTCTATCCATATATGTTCTGATCGACAACTCATACTTGATCCAGTTAATTTTTTTTGAATTGAGAGAATATCGCAAATGAATTTGACTTTATGACTTTAGTCCTTTTGTTTCCGAAGTAACTCGCATCAACTAGCACTAGTTTGATGTGATCCTTTAGGAGTAATTCATTAAATTCGTTAGATCTAAACTAATAACATACCCTTCGTATGATCTCACTAAAGATAGCCAAATAGATAGACCAACTTGACAGTTCAGCTATCCGTCGATTCGGTTCTATTTTACAATAGCTAGAATCCATTGACCGTTATAGGATAGCATTTTCCGGAGACATAAGAGTTTTTCGGCCGAAGCCGCTTATACCATATTTTGCTAAATGGATATCTGTGTTATGATACAAGCGTCAGTTAAAAAAAAAAATAGATCGGATTTTGTGCCGTGGGCTCTAAACAATCTTGTTTTTTTGAACATAAAGAAATAAAGAAGCCATTGCGATTGCCGGAAATACTAGGCCTACTAAAGGCACCAAAACAGAGGGAAAGTTAAGAGTTGTCATAGAATGGGTACCTCGATTTACTATTTGTACCTGTTATTATTATTTATATTTTATATTTATAATATAAAGATATCTTATTATATATAAAGATATCTTATTATAATTTGATAATTCTAAATTGGAATTATTATTATTACTTAATATCTATTAAGTATAAATCTAAGTATCTATCTAAGTGAGTATATAATGTAGTTTTTCATCTTTCTACATGAAAGATTTGAAAGGATATGGATGAGATATTATTTTCTTCATTTTTTGCTCTTGTCTTCAAATTGCATTTACTAAGCAAAAAGGTTCTTAAAAATTAATTAGATTCTATTTATATTGAATATATTGAAGGGTTTGTTAGAATGCCATCCAGCAGGGATTCTTAGTCAAAATAGGATTATCGTAAGATATAGAAAAATAAAATAATTATATATTTTATAGATTTTCATTATATATGACGAGAAGAGTAGATTTTTTTGATTTGCCTAATTTCACGAAAATAAGAATTTCATCGTTTATCTTGTTAATAGAGGCTTCTTGATCAATAATCAGGAATATAGAAAAAGGGGCGGATTTTCTGTGACTTTTGATTCTTTATATAATTAGATCTTATGTCAACAAAGAAAAAAAACCCCATTCGTCTACTTTTGACTTGGATTCCAATAAACTAATTACTTGTTTGGTCAAAATAATTGAATTTCATGTTCTAATTTTGATTCAAAGGAAAGAAAGTGTGGAGTTGAAATAGCTCACTCAGAACGCTTTTTAAAGGATTACGTGGTACGATTAGATCGAATAAGCCCTTCTGGAATAAATACTCAGCCGCTTGTGAACCCTCGGGTACTCTTTTATTCAATGTTTGTTCAATTACTCTTTTACCTGCAAAGGCAATGTAGGCATTGGGTTCCGCAATAATGATATCCCCCAACATACCAAAACTAGCTGTCACCCCACCGGTAGTAGGAGATGTAAGAATTGGTACATAGAATAACTTTTTATTTGATTGATAATCATATAAAGCAGAAGATATTTTAGCCATTTGCATCAAGCTCAAACTTCCTTCTTGCATGCGTGCCCCTCCGGAAGCACACACTATAATAAGAGGTAGAAATTCTTTAGTAGCGTATTCAATCAAACGGGTAATTTTCTCTCCGACTACGGATCCCATACTACCCCCCATAAACTCAAAATCCATAACCCCAATTGCTACGGTAATACCGTTTAGTTGCCCTCTGCCTGTTTGAACAGCCTCGGTTAATCCTGTCTTTCTTTGATAAGAATCGATACGATTTTTATAAGGCTCCTCCTCCGAATGAAATTCAATGGGATCCAGAGAGACCATGTCTTCATCCATAGGCTCCCAAGTGCCCGGATCGATCAAAAGTTCGATTCTATCTGAACTACTCATTTTTAAATGATATCCACATTGTTCACAAAGATGCATTTTTGATTTAAAAAATTTCTTATAATTTAATCCATAACAATTTTCGCATTGAACCCACAAATGCCGGTATTGTTGAGTTACACCCAGATTAGTAGAACTTTCTGGTATAGTTTGATCACTCGTTCTGGTATCCTCGCTACTATTTCCACTTTTACCACAAATGGAACTAGAAATGTAATTGTTACTGGAATTGTCACTACCACTTACAATGTAGCTATCAATACAGATTTGGGACTGAAGATAACTG